ACTTCCTTTTTTAAGCCTATTTTTAAAGAACTAAAAAAAAAAATTCGAAAAACGAAAAATAATCATTTTCGAGTTCTAAGCGTTTTAAAAGAAAGAACAAAAAATTTTCTACAAGATTCAAAAGAACCAAAAGGGGTGGTTATCAAAAACGTTTTATTTCTGTTTATAAAAAAAATAAAAAAAGAACTCTTAAAAGTACATCCAACTCGATTATTTATATTGAGAAAGGTGTATGAATCCGGCGAAACTAAACAAAAAAAAGATTCTATAATTAGGAATCAGATAATTCACGACTCGTTTAGAAAAAGTAAATCTACAGATAATACAAATTATTCACTGAGAGAAAAAAAAATTAAAAATCTGGCTGATAGAACAAGCACAATCAGAAAGAAAACAAAGAGTCTTACAAAAGAAAAAAACAGTAACGCCAAGAAAAGAAGTAGTCCTAACAAAACAAGTTATAGTTATAATGGAAAAGAAAAATCACCAAAAATTTTTTGGAAAATATTAAAAAAAAAAAAAAGAAGAAATCGATTAATCTATAAATTAGATTTGTTTATAAAAATTTTCATTAAAAGAATATACATCGATATCTTTCTATGTATCATTCATATTGCCAGAATTCCTACACAACTAGTTCTTGAATCAAGAAATTTTTGTTTTGATAAATACATTTACAATAATAAAACAAACCAAGAAATAAAAAATAAAAAAAACAAAAAAGAAATTAACTTTATTTCGACTCTAAAAAGTGAACTTTACAATATTAAGAATAGTAAGAGGAATTCACATCTTTTTTTTGACTTATCCTCTTTATCACAAGCATATGTATTTTACAAATTATCACAAACCCAAGTTATTAATTTGTATAAGTTAAGATCTATTTTTGAGTATCATGTAACTCCCGTTTTTCTTAAGACTGCAATAAAAAATTATTTTGTAACACAAGGAATATTTCATTCCGAATTAAGACATACAAAACTTTCAAGTTCTGAAACGAATCAATGGAAAAACTGGTTAAGAGGTCATTATCAATACAATTTATCTCAGATTAGATGGTTTGAATTAATACCACAAAAATGGCGAACTACAATAAATGAAGGTGGTATTACCCAAAATAAAGATTTAACAAAATGGAATTCGTATGAAAAAGATCGATTACTTTATCACAAAAAACAAAAGGATTTTAAAGTATATCCATTACCAAACCAAAAATATAATTTTCCAAAATACTATATATATAATCTTTTATCATATAAATCTATTAATTCTGAAATTAAGAAGTCCTCATATATTATTTATGGGTCACCATCAGAATTAAATAACAACCAAAAAATTACTTTTAATTACAACAATTATAAACAAAATTTATTTGAAAGCCTGGAGGAAATTCCTATCAATCATTATCTAGAAAAGGTCGATATTATGTATATGCAAAAAAATACAGATAGAAAATATTTTGATTGGACAATTCTCAATTTTTTTCTAAGACAAAAAATAGATATTGAGGCCTGGACCAAAATGGATTATAGCAGTAATATAAATACTAAGCTTGGAAGTAAGAATTACCAAAAAATTGAGAAAATGGATAAAAACGATATTTTTTATCTGATGATTCATCAAAATTTCGAAATAAATCCAATCAATGACAAGAAACTCTTTTTTGATTGGATGGAAATGAATGAAGAAATCCTAAACTCAATATCGACAAATCTGAAACTTCCGTTCTTCCCAGAATTTGTGCCACTTTATAATGTATACAAAATAAAACCATGGATTATACCAAGCAAATTACTTCTTTTAAATTTAAATAAAAAGAAAAACATCAATGAAAAGAAAAAATTCCATTTTTTTAGACCATCGAATGAAAAAAGATATTCTGAATTAATGAATCGAAATCAAGAAGAAAAAGAACCCGCGGGCCGAAGAGGCCTTAGATCATATTCACAAAACCAAGATAAAATGAAAAAACAATATAAGATCCGAAATAAGATGAGACCAGAAATAATTTTCTTACGGAAACACTATTTGCTTTTTCAATGGATAATAGACGATGGTTTAATTCCGAATTTAACTGAAAGAATGATCAATAATATCAAGATATATTGTTACTTGCTTGGACTGATAAATCCAAGAGATACTACTATATCGTCTATTCAAAGGAAAGAAATAAATCTGGATATAATGGTGATTCGAAAAAAATTGACTCCTATAGAATTGAATAAAAAGGGGATATTTTTTATCGATCCCATTCGTTTGTCTGTAAAAAACGACGGATACTTTATTATATATCAAACCGTAAGTATATCGTTGGTTCATAAAAGTAAGTACCAAACTCCTCAACGATATCGAGAACAAAGATATATCAATAAAAAGAAATTGGATGAATCTATCCCAAGATATCAAATAATAATTCCAAAGAGAGACAAAAAACATTATGATTTTATCGTTCCTGAAAAGATTTTATCATCTAGACGTCGTAGAGAATTGAGAATTCTAATTTCTTTCAACTCAAAGAATATAAATAGTGTGGATAAAAATCGAGTATTTTGTAACAAAAAGAACATAAAAAACAGGAATCCTTTTTTGGATCAAAAAAAGCATCTTGATAGAGATAAAAATGAATTAATTAAATTAAAGTTATTTCTTTGGCCTAATTATCGATTAGAAGACTTAGCTTGTATGAATAGATATTGGTTTAATACCAATAATGGAAGCCGTTTTAGTTTGTTAAGAATATATCCACAATTAAAAATTGGTTGATGGTACATTTTTCCTATGTATTCTGTACCATATAGAAAAGCAAACAGATGCACATATGCCCTGTCTTACGTCCCAGTCTAATATTAGATCTTTTTTATTTAATACTAAGTCAATGACGTATCAATTTGTTTGGATAAAATCTATAAAATAAACGAATACATGGAATATTCCGAATTTTCGGTCTAAATTATTTGACGTTGTAAGTGTAAAAACGTACCATCTACTTTTTTATCCCTGTCCAACTAAAATTAAAATTCTTGTGTATACTAATTACTACATTAAAATGACTAATATTATTATTACTGATCAAATAAAATATTTTATATGTAAATTAAAGGGTAGAAGGAGCTTTTTTATGATAAAAAATCCATTCAGTGCAATTATTTTGAAAGAGGAAAACGAAGACAACAAGGGGTCTGTTGAATTTCAAGTAGTGAGTTTCACCAATAGGATACGGAGACTTACTTCACATTTGGAATTGCACAAAAAAGACTATTTATCTCAGAGAGGTCTACGTAAAATTCTAGGAAAACGTCAACGGCTGCTCGCCTATTTGTCAAAAAAAAATAGAGTACGTTATAAAGAATTAATCGGACAGTTGGAGATTCGAGAAACAAAAAATCATTAATTTGAAGAGTCGTTTTGAATTTTCGCTTAAATTTTGATGAACCTCTTTTCGCTTTCAGCAATTCATGGAAGAATGAATCGGGAAAAACTTATGACTGCACCAGCTACACGAAATGACCTTATGATAGTCAATATGGGCCCTCAGCACCCATCAATGCACGGTGTTCTTCGACTCATTGTTACTCTAGATGGTGAAGATGTTATTGACTGTGAACCGATATTGGGTTATTTACATAGAGGAATGGAAAAAATTGCGGAAAACCGAACAATTATACAATATTTACCGTATGTAACACGTTGGGATTATTTAGCTACTATGTTCACTGAAGCAATAACTGTAAATGCACCAGAGCAGTTAGGCAATATTCAAGTGCCTAAAAGGGCCAGCTATATCAGAGTCATTATGTTAGAGTTAAGTCGTATAGCTTCGCATTTGTTATGGCTTGGCCCTTTTATGGCAGATATTGGCGCACAGACCCCCTTCTTCTATATTTTTAGAGAAAGAGAATTGATATATGACCTATTCGAAGCTGCTACCGGTATGCGAATGATGCATAATTATTTTCGTATTGGAGGAGTCGCTGCTGATTTACCTTATGGCTGGGTAGATAAATGCTTGGATTTTTGTGATTATTTTTTAACAAGAGTTACTGAATATCAAAGGCTTATTACACGGAATCCTATTTTTTTAGAGCGAGTTGAGGGAGTAGGCATTATTGGCGGAGAGGAGGCAATTAATTGGGGTTTATCGGGACCAATGCTACGAGCTTCCGGAATACAATGGGATCTTCGAAAGGTTGATCATTATGAGTCTTACGATGAATTTGATTGGGGAGTTCAATGGCAAAAGGAAGGGGATTCATTAGCTCGTTATTTAGTACGAATCGGTGAAATGACAGAATCAATAAAAATTATTCAACAGGCTTTAGAAGGAATTCCGGGGGGGCCCTATGAGAATTTAGAAATCCGGCGCTTTGATAAAGTATGGGATCCCGAGTGGAATGATTTTGACTATCGATTTATCAGTAAAAAACCTTCTCCTACTTTTGAATTGTCAAAACAAGAACTTTATGTGAGAGTCGAAGCCCCAAAGGGAGAATTAGGAATTTTTCTGATAGGAGATAAGGGTGTTTTTCCTTGGAGATGGAAAATCCGACCACCGGGTTTTATCAATTTGCAAATCCTTCCTCAATTAGTTAAAAGAATGAAATTGGCTGATATTATGACAATACTAGGTAGCATAGATATCATTATGGGAGAAGTTGATCGTTAAAATGATAATAGATACAACAGAAGTACAAGCTATCAATTCTTTTTTTAGATTGGAATCCTTAAAAGAGGTATATGAGATCATATGGATGCTTTTCCCTATTTTTACTCCTGTATTAGGAATCACAATAGGTGTACTAGTAATTGTTTGGTTAGAAAGAGAAATATCTGCGGGGATACAACAACGTATTGGCCCTGAATACGCCGGGCCTTTGGGAATTCTTCAAGCTTTAGCAGATGGTACAAAATTACTTTTCAAAGAGAATCTTCTTCCATCAAGAGGAGATACTCGTTTATTCAGTATCGGACCATCCATAGCAGTCACATCAATTCTACTAAGT